TTAAAAATAAGCTAAATTTAAGCTTTTGGGTTCATACCCCAAATATAAAGAATTTCTTTTTTTTAAGTAATAAAGTGCCTGATTAAAGGATTATTCTGATAGGATAAATTAAGTAGATTTCTACCTTTATTATATTTTATAGAATCAAACTATATCTAATAGTATCAAAAACTATTATGCATCTTACATTAAAATATAATTTTAAATAGAGAATTTCAAATTCTTTTTAATTTATTATTAAATTATTTTAAATTTATTTTATATTAAATTCTAATAAAATATTCTTTATTTTTGTTCTTTTTATTAGAACATTAATTTCAATTTCTTCTAATTCTTGATTTGGTTGTTGAATTGGACTAGAAATTAATTTATTAAGATTTATCCCCCTTATTTCTTCTCCTTTTAATTTACTAGCCTCAGAAGCTTCCCTAAAATATTTTTTAACCCAATCAATTGCTTCAATTAATTTTTTATTTATAATTTTATTAAAAATAATTCTTTTTAAAAATTTTTTTATTGATAATATTATTTCAATTATAATTAATTCTTCTTTATTAGTAAAAATAGGTTCTGCCCCATTCCATTTTTGATTTCCTAATATTGTTGAAGGATTATCTTGATTTAATAATTTTATTTTAATAACTTGACAAAAAATTACCCCCATAATTTTATTATCATATTATTTTAATAAAAATTTTTTATATTTGATAATTATTTTTAATATTATAATTGGAGCTATTGGAGGATTAAACCAAACTTCTCTCCGAAAATTAATAGCTTTTTCTTCAATTAATAATTTAGGTTGAATAATTTTTGCTATTATAATTAGTGAAAATTTATGAATTTTTTATTTTTTTTTATATTCTTTCCTAATTAGAATTATATATTTATTTTTTTTTAATTTAAATATATTTTTTATTAATCAATTATTTATTAATAATATTAATCCTTACATTAAAATAAATTTATTAATTAATTTTTTATCTTTAGGAGGTCTCCCCCCTTTCTTAGGATTTTTACCCAAATGAATTATAATTAATTTTTTAATAACTAATAATTTTTATTTATTAACATTTTTATTTATTATAACAAGACTAATTATTATTTTTTTTTATATTCGAATTATTTATTCATGTTTTATATTAAATTATTTTAAAATAAAATGATTTAAAATTAATTTAAAAAATAATTTTTTAAAATTAATAAATTTTTTTTCTATAATTTCTATTTCAGGAATAATTATTAGAACCTTTTTATTTTTATAAAATATATAAAGGTTTTAAGTTAAATTTAAACTAATAATCTTCAAAATTATTTATAAAGAAAATATCTTTAAGCCTTAGTAAATTTTACCCCTTAAAATTTGCAATTTTATATCATTATTTGACTATAAAGCTTAATAAAAAAGAATTTTCTTGTTAATAAATTTACAATTTATCGCTTTTTACTCAGCCATTTTATTAATTATTTAATTTGCGAAAATGACTTTATTCAACTAATCATAAAGATATTGGAACTTTATACTTTATTTTTGGAATTTGAGCAGGAATAGTAGGTACTTCTTTAAGATTACTAATTCGAGCTGAATTAGGAACCCCCGGATCTTTAATTGGAGATGATCAAATTTATAATACTATTGTAACAGCTCACGCTTTTATTATAATTTTTTTCATAGTTATACCTATTATAATTGGAGGATTTGGAAATTGATTAATCCCTTTAATATTAGGAGCCCCTGACATAGCTTTCCCTCGAATAAATAATATGAGCTTTTGATTATTGCCTCCTTCTTTAACTCTTTTAATCTCCAGAAGAATTGTAGAAAATGGAGCAGGTACAGGATGAACAGTTTATCCTCCTTTATCTTCTAATATTGCTCACAGAGGAACTTCAGTAGATTTAGCTATTTTTTCCCTTCATCTTGCTGGAATTTCTTCTATTTTAGGGGCTATTAATTTTATTACGACAATTATTAATATACGAATAAATAATATAACATTTGATCAAATACCTTTATTTGTATGAGCTGTTGGAATTACAGCTTTTCTTCTTTTATTGTCTCTTCCTGTTTTAGCGGGAGCTATTACTATATTATTAACAGATCGAAATTTAAATACCTCTTTTTTTGACCCTGCAGGAGGAGGTGACCCAATTCTTTACCAACATCTTTTTTGATTTTTTGGGCACCCAGAAGTTTATATTTTAATTTTACCAGGATTTGGGATAATTTCTCATATTATTTCTCAAGAAAGTGGAAAAAAAGAAACCTTTGGATGTTTGGGAATAATTTATGCTATAATAGCTATTGGTTTATTAGGATTTATTGTATGAGCTCATCATATATTTACAGTAGGGATAGATATTGATACTCGGGCTTATTTTACATCTGCTACAATAATTATTGCAGTTCCAACAGGAATTAAAATTTTTAGTTGATTAGCTACTCTTCACGGAACACAAATCAATTATAGTCCTTCAATTTTATGAAGATTAGGATTTGTTTTTTTATTTACTGTAGGAGGATTAACTGGAGTTATTTTAGCTAATTCTTCAATTGACATTACTCTTCATGATACATATTATGTTGTAGCTCATTTTCATTATGTTCTTTCAATAGGAGCTGTATTTGCTATTATAGGAGGATTTATTCATTGATACCCTTTATTTACTGGTTTATCAATAAATCCTTTCTTATTAAAAATTCAATTTTTTATCATATTTATTGGAGTTAATTTAACTTTTTTCCCTCAACATTTTTTAGGTTTAGCAGGTATACCACGTCGTTATTCAGACTATCCAGATTTTTATCTCTCATGAAATTTAATTTCATCATTAGGGTCTTATATTTCTCTATTAGCTATTATACTTATATTAATTATCATTTGAGAATCAATAATCATTCAACGAATTGCTTTATTTTCTTTAAATATACCTTCTTCTATTGAATGATATCAAAATTTACCTCCTGCAGAACATTCTTATAATGAACTTCCAATTTTAAGTAATTTCTAATATGACAGAATATATGTAATGGATTTAAGCCCCATAAATAAAGGATTTAACCTTTTTTTAGAAGTGACTTCATGATCTAATTTAAATTTACAAAATGGTGCATCTCCTTTAATAGAACAAATTATTTTCTTCCATGATCATACTTTAATTATCTTAATTATAATTACTATTTTAGTTGGATATTTAATAATTAGTTTATTTTTTAATAATTATATTAACCGATTTTTATTAGAAAGACAAATAATTGAATTAATTTGAACAATTCTTCCAGCTATTACTTTAATTTTTATTGCTCTTCCTTCATTACGTTTATTATATTTATTAGATGAACTTAATAACCCATTAATTACTTTAAAATCAATTGGGCATCAATGATATTGAAGTTATGAATATAGAGACTTTCATAATATCGAATTTGATTCTTATATAATTCCCACTAATGATTTATCTTTAAATAATTTTCGTTTATTAGACGTAGATAATCGAATTATTTTACCAATAAATAATCAAATTCGTATTATAGTAACAGCTTCAGATGTTATTCATTCTTGAACTATTCCATCTTTAGGAATTAAAGTAGATGCAAATCCTGGTCGTCTCAATCAAACTAATTTTTTTATTAATCGACCTGGAATTTATTATGGTCAATGTTCAGAAATTTGTGGTGCTAATCATAGTTTTATACCTATTGTAATTGAAAGAATTTCAATTAAAAATTTTATTAATTGAATTAATAATTATTCTTCATTAGATGTCTGAAAGCAAGTACTGGTCTCTTAAACCATTTTATAGTAAATTAGCATTTACTTCTAATGATATTACTTTATAATAATATTTTAAAGAATTAGTTAAATATATAACATAAATATGTCAAATTTAAATTATTATAAATAATTAAATAATATTCTTTTATCCCTCAAATAATACCTATTAATTGAATTTTTATTTTTATTTTTATTATTATCTTTATTTTTATATTTAATATTATAAACTATTATATTTTTTATCTTAATAATAAATCTTATAATAATAAATTTTTTTATAAAAAAATTAAAAATCTTCTATGAAAATGATAAGTAATTTATTTTCAATTTTTGATCCTTCTACTAATATTTTTAATTTATCTTTAAATTGATTAAGAACTTTTTTAGGTTTAATATTTTTACCTTATTTATTTTGATTCTTTCCTAATCGACATTTTTTTCTTTGAAAATTTATTTTATTAAAACTTCATAATGAATTTAAAACTTTATTAAAAAATAATTATTTTCAAGGATCAACCTTTATTTTTATTTCTTTATTTTCATTCGTTTTATTTAATAATTTTTTAGGTCTATTCCCCTATATTTTTACTAGAACAAGTCATTTATCATTAACACTTTCTATTTCTCTTCCTTTATGATTAAGTTTTATATTATATGGTTGAATTAATAATTATCAACATATATTTATTCATATAATCCCTCAAGGTACTCCTTCAATTTTAATACCTTTTATAGTATTAATTGAAACTATTAGAAATATTATTCGTCCAGGAACTTTAGCTGTACGATTAACTGCTAATATAATCGCAGGTCATTTACTAATAACATTATTAAGAAATATAGGATCTATTATTCCATCATATTTAATTATATTTTTAATTATTATTCAAATTCTTTTATTAATTTTAGAATCTGCCGTAGCAATTATTCAATCTTATGTAATTGCAATTTTAAGAACTCTTTATTCTAGAGAAGTTAATTAATGAAAAATTTTTATAGACACCCCTATCATTTAGTAGATTATAGCCCTTGACCATTAACTGGAGCTATTGGAGTAATAACCTTAGTAACAGGTTTAGTAAAATGATTTCATAATTTTAGTATTAATTTATTGATTATTGGTTATATTATTAATCTTTTAACTATATACCAATGATGACGTGATGTAAGACGAGAAAGAACCTACCAAGGAAATCACACAATTTTAGTTACAAAAGGACTTCGTTGAGGAATAATCCTTTTTATTATTTCTGAAATTTTTTTTTTCTTATCATTTTTTTGAGCTTTTTTTCATAGAAGATTATCCCCTAATATTGAAATTGGATCTATATGACCTCCCTTAAATATTGATCCATTTAATCCTTTCCAAATTCCTCTTTTAAACACAATTATTTTAATTAGTTCAGGAGTAACAGTAACCTGAGCACATCATGCTTTAATAGAAAATAATTTAACTCAAACGAAACAAAGACTTTTTATTACTATTATATTAGGAATTTATTTTACAATTCTTCAAATTTATGAATATTTAGAAGCCCCTTTCACAATTGCGGATAGAATTTATGGATCTACTTTTTTTTTAGCAACAGGATTCCATGGAATTCATGTAATTATTGGAACATTATTTTTATTAATTTGTTTTTTTCGCCATAATTATAATCATTTTTCAAGTTCCCACCATTTTGGATTTGAAGCAGCAGCTTGATACTGACATTTTGTTGATGTTGTATGATTATTTCTTTATATCTCTATTTATTGATGAGGTAATTAATTATTTATATAATATATTTAGTATATTTGACTTCCAATCAAAAAGTTTAATATTATTTTAATATAAATAATTATTTTAATAACATTAATTATAATTTTAATTTTAATAATTTCCAACATTATAATATTTATTTCTATTATTCTTTCAAAAAAATTTTTTATAGATCGGGAAAAATCATCTCCATTTGAATGCGGATTTGATCCTAAATCTTCAGCTCGAATTCCTTTTTCTTTACATTTTTTTCTAATTACAATTATTTTTTTAATTTTTGATGTAGAAATTGCTTTAATTTTCCCAATTATTTATTTATTTAAAATAGTTAATTTTTTTATTTGAATAAAAACAAGATTTTTTTTTTTTATTATTTTACTATTAGGAATTTATCATGAATGAAATCAAAATATATTAACTTGAACAAATTAGGGTTATAATTTATATTAAAATATTTGATTTGCATTCAAAAATTATTGAATTCTCAATTTACCTTAATTATAATAATTAAATAAGAAGCAATATTTGTATTTAATTTCGACTTAAAAGATAGAGTGTTATAACTCCTTATTTATTAATTGAAACCAAAAAGAGGTATATCACTGTTAATGATAAAATTGAAAAAATTTCCTATTAAGAAATATAAAGTTTATAATTAAGCTGCTAACTTAATTTTTAGTGGTTAAAATCCATTAATATTTCTTATTTTATTTATATAGTTTAATTAAATAAAACATTACATTTTCATTGTAAAAATAAATTAAAAAATTTTATAAATATTTATTTAAAAATTAAATTAATTTCCTTAATATCTTCAATATTATACTCTAAATTATAAGCTATTTAAATAAAATATTAAAATCACTATAAATATAATAAATATTCATAAAATAAATCTAAATAAATAAATTTTTATATTATTTATTTGAAAAATATTATAAAAAATAGAATAATTCTTTATAATATTTACTAACCCTTGACCACTATAAATTTCATTTCAACCTAAATCAATATTTTTATTTAAATTTTGGCCTAAACTTAAAAAATAATATGTTAAACTATATGTTGATAAATTAGGTATAAATCATATTAAACAAAAAAATCTACTTAAATTATAAGTTATTAAATATTTATTTAAACTATAAATATTTATATTTCTAATTAAATACCCTATAAATCCCCCTAAAAATCTTACATAAATTACTATTATTTTTATATTAAAAGGTAAATAAATTATATATGGATAAGAAAAAATTATTCAACTTAAAAATCTTCCTCTTACTACTCTTATTAATAATAAAACTATTATTCTTTTTAATAAAATAAAATCTTCATCATATAAATTATAAATTGGCATCAAATTATAATCTATAATTATTAAATATATAATTAAACGAAAAGTATAAAATATTGTTAATCCTGTTGAAATATAATAAAAAAAAAATACCAAAAAATTTAAATTTCTAAATCTTACTATTTCTAAAATTAAATCTTTAGAATAAAACCCAGCTAAAAAAGGAATCCCACATAATGCTATATTAGAAATATTTAAACATAAAGAAGTTAATGGAATAAATAATCTAATACCTCCTATATAACGAATATCTTGAATATCATTTATCATATGAATCACTACCCCAGCACATATAAATAATATAGCCTTAAATATAGCATGAGTTAATAAATGAAAAAAAGCTAAATCTGAAAATCCTATACTTAAAATTCTTATTATTAAACCTAATTGTCTTAAAGTAGATAAAGCAATAATTTTTTTTAAATCAAACTCATAATTTGCACAAATTCCAGCTATAAATATTGTTAAAATAGATAGTAATAATAAAATTTTATAAAAAAATATATTAATTAATAATTCATTAAATCGAATTAATAAATAAACCCCTGCAGTAACTAAAGTTGAAGAATGAACTAAAGCTGAAACTGGTGTTGGAGCTGCTATAGCCGCTGGCAATCAAGATCTAAAAGGAATTTGAGCACTTTTAGTTATAGCCGCTAAAATAATTATTACCCCAACAATCTCTATTACTAAATCATTTCTTATAAATTCTATATAAAAAATATAATTTCATCTTCCATAATTTATTATCCAAGAAATCACTATTAAAATAAAAACATCCCCAATTCGATTAGTCAAAGCTGTTAATATTCCAGCATTATAAGATTTTAGATTTTGATAATAAATTACTAAACAATAAGATACTAAACCTAAACCATCTCATCCTAATAAAATTCTAATTATATTTGGGCTAATAATTAACAAAATTATTGAAAAAACAAATAATAATACTAAAATAATAAAACGATTTAAATTTAATTCTGATTGTATATATCTTTTTCTATAATAAATCACTACAGATGAAATTATACAAACAAATATTATAAATAACAAAGATATTCAATCTAATAAAATTGATATAACTACTCTTACTGAATTCAAAGAAATAATCTCCCACTCAAAAAAATATACTAAATTATTTATTATAAAATAAATTATAAAAATAAAATTTATTATTCTATATATAAATAAAAAAAAGAAAGAAAGGAAAAAAATAGAATAATTTTTTTTAAAAATAACTTAAAATGATTTTTATCATATTTTTGACCCCACAAATCAATATTTTTATTAAATTATTTAAATTTTAGAATCAAATTATAAAATAATCTACTTTTAAAATTATAATATTTAAAGGAAATCAATGTAAAAATAATATTAAATATTCCCGAGAAACTCCCATATAAAATCTGTATAATCCTGAATAAAATTTTCCATGTTGAGTATAAGAAAATAAATATAAACTATAACCAGCTCTAAAAAAAGAAATTAATATTAATAAAATTATACAAAAATAAGATCATCTTATTATAGAATTAATCAAACTAATTTCTCCTATTAAATTCAAAGAAGGAGGAGCTGCTATATTAGAAGATAATAATAAAAATCATCATATTCTTATAGAAGGTATAAAATTCATTAATCCTTTATTTAAATATATTCTTCGTCTATGTAAACGTTCATAACTAATATTTGCTAAACAAAATATACCTGAAGAACATAATCCATGACCAATCATTAAAACATAAGCTCCATAAAATCCCCAATAATTTAATACTATAATTCCTCCAATTACAATTCTTATATGAGCAACAGAAGAATAAGCAATTAAAGATTTAATATCAACTTGACAAAAACATTTTAATCTAATATAAAACCCCCCTAATAATCTAATTCTTATTCAAATATAATTTATTTTTATATTAATTTTCTGTAAAAAAATTAATACTCGGATTAACCCATACCCCCCTAACTTTAATATAATTCCAGCTAAAATTATCGAACCAGAAACTGGAGCTTCTACATGAGCTTTAGGTAATCATAAATGAACAAAATATATAGGCATTTTTACTAAAAAAGCAAATACCATTCTTAAATATAATAAATAATAATTTAAATTATAAAACTTTAAAAAATATATTATAAATCTACTTATATTATTAAAAATATAAAAAATACCTAAAAATAAAGGTAAAGAAGCAAATAAAGTATAAAATATTAAATATATACCAGCCTGAATTCGTTCAGGCTGATAACCTCAACCAATAATTAATAGTAAAGTAGGAATTAATCTCCCCTCAAAAAATAAATAAAATATAAATAAATTTATTACTCTAAAAGTTAAATATAATATTATTAATAAAAAAATAACATTAAATAAAAAAAAATTATAATAAAATTTTATTCTAAATAATGACTCTCTAGCTATCACTATCAACCCACAAATTCAAATTCTTAATAAAATTAACCCAAAAGAAATTAAATCACAAGAATAAAAATAACTTAAATTACAAAAAAATATTAAATTTAATCTTAAATTTATAAATAAATAAAATAAAAAAAAAATTGATGCCTGGACCATTCAAAAAATATTTTTTTTTAAACATAAAGGAATTATGAAAAATATTATTATAAAAAATTTTATCATTATAATAAATTAAATCTTTGAAAATAATCATTTCCATGTGTACGAATTATTGATACTAAAATTGATAATCCTAAAGCACCTTCACAAACTGAAAAAACCAAAAAAACTATTAATATATACATATCATATTCAATAAAACTTAAAAATAATGATAAAAATAAAAAAATTCTTAAAACAATAAATTCTAAACTTAATAATACAATTAATAAATGTTTATTTTTTGAAACAAAAATTAAATTACCAATAATAAATATAAAAAAAACAATTAATAAATTATAAATAATTATCATTAATATGTTTTTATAGTTTATCTAAAACATTGGTCTTGTAAATCAAAATTAAGAAATTTTCTTTAAAAACTTCAAAGAAAGAGTTTACCTCTATCTATAATCTCCAAAATTATTATTTTTTATTTTAAACTATTCTTTGATATAATAAAAATTTTTTTTTCTAGAATAATTATCTTTATCTCATTATTGATATATTTATTAAACCATCCATTATCTATAGGATTAATAATTTTAATTCAAACTTTATTTATCTGTTTATTATCCGGAATAATAATAAAAACTTATTGATACTCTTATATTTTATTTTTAACATTTTTAGGAGGATTATTAGTATTATTTATCTATATTTCAAGAATTGCCTCAAATGAACTTTTTTTTTTTAATTTAAGTTTAAAAATATTTATTTTATTAATTATTTTTTTTATATTTAATTTTATAATATTATTTTATAATAATTTAAAATGAGTAAATTTAAATATTAATAATTCAGAAATATCTAATTTTTATAATATAATATTTTTATTTGAAAATAAAATTAATTTAAGAAAATTATATAATAACCAAACATCTTTATTAACATATTTACTAATTATTTATTTATTTATTACTTTAGTGGCTATAGTAAAAATTACTAATATTTTTTATGGCCCTTTACGCTCTATTATATAAACTAATGATAAATATTTTTAAGCCTATTCGTAAAATACACCCAATTATTAAAATTATTAATCAATCATTAATTGATTTACCTTCTCCTTCTAATATTTCTATTTGATGAAATTTTGGATCCTTATTAGCTCTATGCTTATTTATACAAATTTTAACAGGATTATTTTTAACTATATATTATACAGCTAATATTGAATTAGCATTTTTTAGAGTTAATTACATTTGCCGAAATATTAATTATGGATGACTAATTCGAACTCTTCATGCTAATGGAGCATCATTTTTTTTTATTTGTATTTATCTTCATATTGGTCGAGGAATTTATTATGAATCATTTAACTTAAAATATACTTGATTTATTGGAGTTATTATTTTATTTCTTCTTATAGCAACAGCATTTATAGGATATGTCTTACCTTGAGGGCAAATATCATTTTGAGGAGCAACTGTTATTACAAATCTCTTATCAGCAATTCCATACTTAGGAACTATATTAGTAAACTGAATTTGAGGTGGATTTGCTGTAGATAATGCTACTTTAACTCGATTTTATACTTTTCATTTTTTATTCCCCTTCATTATTTTAATATTAACTATAATTCATTTACTTTTTTTACATCAAACAGGTTCTAATAACCCTTTAGGATTAAATAGTAATATAGATAAAATCCCATTTCATCCTTATTTTACATACAAAGATTTAATTGGATTTATTATTCTAATCATATTTTTATCTTTATTAACATTAATTAACCCTTATTTATTAGGGGACCCCGATAATTTCATTCCAGCTAATCCCTTAGTAACTCCTATTCATATCCAACCGGAATGATATTTTTTATTTGCATATGCTATTTTACGTTCTATCCCTAATAAATTAGGAGGAGTAATTGCTTTAGTTATATCTATCTTAATCTTAATTATTTTACCTTTAACATTTTTAAAAAAAATTCAAGGTATTCAATTTTACCCTATAAATCAAATTATATTTTGAATTTTTATTACAATAATTATTCTTTTAACTTGAATTGGAGCACGACCAGTTGAAACTCCTTACATTATAACAGGACAATTATTAACAATTTTTTATTTTTTATACTTTATCTTTAACCCTTTAATTAGAATTTTCTGAGATAATCTTTTATTCTATAACTCAAATAATTAAACTAATAATTTATAATTAAATTTTATTTATATAAATTTCTCAATTAATAAGCTTTTTATAAGCATTTGTTTTGAAAACTTAAGAAAGAATTTTTTATTCTATTAATTTAATTATACTAAAAATAATTCAACTATAATAAAAAAATTTTAACTCCCATTATTAATAATAAAAAATTTAAAGCTACAGGTAAATACCCCTTTCAAGCTATATATATTAATTTATCATATCGATAACGAGGTAATGTACCTCGAACTCAAATAAATAAGAAAGAAATTATAGCTAACTTTAAATAAAATAATAAATTTAATTCATAACCCCCTAAATAAATTAAAACAAATAATAATCTTATAAATAAAATTCTTGAATATTCAGCCAAAAAAATTAAAGCAAATCCTCCTCTTCTATATTCTACATTAAACCCTGAAACTAACTCTCTTTCCCCTTCAGCAAAATCAAAGGGAGTTCGATTTGTTTCAGCTATTATTGAAGAACCTCAACATAAAGATAAAGGAAATATAAAAAAAATAAATCAAATAAATTTTTGATAATTAAAAAATATTAAAAAATTAAAATCTATAATTATTAATAAACTAGATATAAAAATTAAAGCTAATCTTACTTCATAAGAAATTGTTTGAGCTACAGCTCGCAATCCCCCTAATAAAGCATAATTAGAATTTGAAGACCATCCAGCAATTATAACAGTATAAACCCCCATTCTAATCGTACAAAAAAAAAATAAAACTCCTAAATTAAAACTAATTAAATTAAAATAATAAGGAATTAATATTCAAATAAATAATGATACAATAAATCTAATTACAGGAGAAAAATAATAACAAAAATAATTTGAATAATTTGGATAAGTTTGTTCCTTAGTAAATAATTTAATAGCATCTGAAAAAGGTTGAAAAATTCCTATAATTCCTAATTTATTAGGCCCCTTACGAATTTGAATATAACCTAATAATTTTCGCTCTAATAAAGTTAAAAAAGCAACTCCAATTATAACTCCTAAAATTAAAATAATTAAACCAATAAAAATTATAAAAATATCCTTAAAAAACATTTACTATCTATATAAATTAATATATATTTATGACTTCTAAAACCATTACATTTTTTCTGCCAAAATAGTGTTATTAACTAATATATATATATATATATAATTCACATATTATTTTATATTTAAATTATATTTTTAATAAAATTCATAATAAATTAATTTAATTATAATATTCAATCCTTTCGTACTAAAATATAAAAAAATTTTAAAAGATAGAAACCAACCTGGCTTACACCGGTTTGAACTCAGATCATGTAAGATTTTAATGATCGAACAGATCAAAAATTTTAAACTTTTGCATTTAAATTTTATCTTAATCCAACATCGAGGTCGCAAACTTTTTTTTTTATATGAACTAAAAAAAAAAATTACGCTGTTATCCCTAAGGTAATTTTTTCTTTTAATCAATATAACTGGATCAAAAATTCATTTATCTATGATTATTTTAAAAAAAAGTTTTTTTTATTTTTTTATCACCCCAATAAAATATTAATTTAAATTTATTATTATTATTATTTATATATAATTAAAATTTAAATTAATATAAAACTCTATAGGGTCTTCTCGTCTTTTTAATATATTTTAACTTTTTAATTAAAAAATTAAATTCAATAAATTATTTTTTAGACAGTTTATATCTCATCCAATCTTTCATACAAGTCACCAATTAAGAGACTAATGATTATGCTACCTTTGTACAGTCAATATACTGCAGCCCTTTAATATTTATCAGTGGGCAGATTAGACTTTAAATTATTTTCAAAAAGACATGTTTTTGATAAACAAGTGAATATAAATATTTGCCGAATTCCTGAAAAATATTTTTTAAAAATTTTACTTTAAATTATTCAAATTTATTTACTAATTTTATCATAATTTCTTCACATTAAAAGTTTTTGTAAATATTTTTATAAAAAATTAAATTAAATTAAATTTTTAATTATTTTAAATTATTTATAATAAAATAAAATTTATTAACAATATAAATTATAAAATTTTTAAATTAAAAAAAAATAATAATTATAAAATTTTAATTTAAAGCTTATCCCCTAAATTATTTAATTTAAATAAAAATTAAAATAAATATTTATTTTAATTTTTATTTAAATTAAAAATTAAATTTTTTTCTAAAAAAACTAGATATTTTTAAAAACGATTAACATTTCATTTCTAATTAATTATTTAAAATATTTATTCTACAATAACTTTATTAATTAATTAACTCTTTTAAATTCGAGACCCCAAAAAAAAATTGAAAATTTTTAATAAACTCTGATACACAAGATACAATAAATTAAATTTACTTTTTTTTTAATTTTTTTTCAAATTATTTCATAATTCTTTTACAATACTAATTGACTATAAATAAAAAAATTTTTTCTTTTAAAAATACTTTAACCCCCATTAAATATTTTTAATTTTAAAATTTTTTTTATTATTATTATTTTTATTAATTTGTCCCCTCAAATTAATTAAATTAATTAATAATCTTTCCAATGTAAATGAAATACTTTTTCAAGCTCTAATTTGTTCTTTCTAGAAACACTTTCCAGTACCTCTACTTTGTTACGACTTATTCCAATTTATTTATGAAAGCGACGGGCAATATGTACATATTTTAATAAAAAATCATTTTATTAATCTAAATAAAATTACATTCAAATCCACTCTTCAATCTATATTTTTCAAATTAATATTCATATAAATAAATTTATTGTAATCCATTATAACCTTAATTATAATCTGCATCTTGATCTGATTTAATTTTTAAAAAAATTTTAAAATATTATTATTATCAAAAAATATTTTTTTAACAACGATATACATAATAATAAATTAAGTAAATTCATTCGTGGAATATCAAATTAATAAACAGATTCCTCTGAATAAACTAAAATACCGCCAATTTATTTAAGTTTCAATAAATTATTTACTATTTTAGTATTTTTTATTTAAATTTTTATAATAGGGTATCTAATCCTAGTTTTTTATAAAATTTATTAATTCATAATTAAAAATAATTTTTAATTAAATTGAAATTTCACTTAATAATTTAAAATTTAAATTAATTTTTATTTTTATTTAATAATTACTAATAAAATTTAATTTAATTTTTGTTTAACCGCAACTGCTGGCACAAAATCTGTTATTAATTTTTACATTACTAATTCTTAATTTCTTAAATTTTTAATATTAATTACTACTTTATAATTTAATTATTATTAAAATTTATTAAATTTTCCCACTAAAATTTGTATGTAAAATAAGCTTATAATAAAATTTTTAAACCATAATAATTTTTATTTATATATAAATTTTTTTACATAGATTTTTTTTTTTTTTTTTTATATTAAAATATTTAACATATATATATATACTTTAATAATTTCTCTTTTTTTTTCTTTATAATATTCGTTTTAAATATAAAATGGCTATATAAAATTTTATAATTTAACCAAATTACTATATATTAAAATAATTAATATTAATTTTTTCAATAATTTATTATATTATATATATATATATACATTTAAATATTTAATATCTAAAAGTTTATTTTAAAAAGAATTTTTAAAATAAACTTATTCCTAAACCGTTCATAATAATTTTTCATATAAATAATAATAAAAAAAA